CCCTTTCGACTATGTATGAAGTAGTAATATTTTTTTTACTGGCGGAGACACGAACAAATAAAAAAGTAAGAAGAAACAAAATGCAATTCGTTTCTTTTGTATACTTTAATAAATACACAATACCCATCGTTTTTTTTACCTGTTTTAGATACAATCTACAAAACAAAATTAGTAAGGGGGATAGTTCCGACACTTAGATGGATAAGTATGTATCATGATCTATAACTAGAACACTGAATATGTATGTGGACCCATATCAATTAATTTGTAGAATATATACTCATACAAATTACTCATGTGCCAGGAACCAGATTTGAACTGGTGACACGAGGATTTTCAGTCCTCTGCTCTACCAGCTGAGCTATCCCGACCATTGATGACGCACCGTCCTCATTTTATTTTAATATAGGACTGGGGTCTATGTCAATTAAAAAAATGAAAAGATATTACAGATATTACAAGGTATTATCCAGGCCCTGGTCGAATTTCTTGTATCTTCAAAATGAAAACTTTATAAGTTTCAATACAGTACAAATAATACAATTAATGATATGAATTGTTAATTATTGAAATTTAACAATATTATTCAAAGATGCTCATTTGCATTTGAACACGTATCATATACACACACAAGGCTTGCTTATGATGTGATAAGAAAAAAAATTTCCGCTCAGATCTGTTTGTGAAATGTGAAAATAGTAGAGTGAGAGTGACTGAGAACTATAACCAATTATGAGTCACTAACAAAATAAGAAGATAAATAATTAGGGAGGCAACCGGGTCTTTTTGGGGATAGAGGGACTTGAACCCTCACGATTTCTAAAGTCGACGGATTTTCCTCTTACTATAAATTTCATTGTTGTCGATATTGACATGTAGAATGGGACTCTATCTTTATTCTTATCCGATTTAAAAATTTTTAAAAATAAAAAGATTTAGCGGACGGAGTCGTCATTAATCATTTTGAATTATTTGGCGATAGTATTTCAGTAAGTATACATATGTATATAGGTTTATCTTTCATCCTTTCGGAAGTTTCGATTCCTTTACTACGAACACAATGCAGCCAACTCCATTTGTTAGAACAGCTTCCATTGAGTCTCTGCACCTATCCTTTATTTATTCTCGCTTTCTGAAACCCTTGTTTGTTTTCATAAAACGGGATTTGGCTCAGGATTGCCCATTTTTAATTCCAGGGTTTCTCTGAATTTGAAAGTTATCACTTGGTAGGTTTCCATACCAAGGCTCAATCCAATTAAGTCCGTAGCGTCTACCAATTTCGCCATATCCCCCCTTTGTGATTAGTATCACACACATCATGATGCCGTTTACCCCTTATTTGTTCATTTCCCCATTTATATTATGCTATAAACGTTGAATTCATTAGATATCGATTCCTGTATTGTATTGAAAAGGGTTTTCTCCGATTTGATTTCGTATCTATCTTCTTTCATCTCTATTGGATTGGAGATCATACTTAGTCCAACCAGAAATTCAATATAGATATATACCGCATAACATAATAACATATATCTATTACTATTATAATAGATATAATATATTATATATACATGTCCCTATTTCTATCATTTTATATCATTTTTAGTGTGCACTTTTGAATACTTGAACGGTCGATTCTTTGTTTTTTCGTCTTAGGTTTCGCCTTTCCGAATGAAACCCTAGGACTGTTTCATTATGATCTGGAGTGCACTTTTCTTTTCGTATCCTTTTCTTAGGGCAGATCATAATAAAAAAAAACGACAAAGGACAATTTAGTATTATTAATTTAATACTTTCATTAATAGCCATAACTAATCGACATAACTAATCGAATAGATATAATTAATCAATTAATCATTCCGTTAATTTAGAATTTAGAATTCTTTTTTAAAATGGATTTATATTTATTTATATTTTTATATTTATTTATAGTAAAATTTCAAAAAACAATATTAAATATGTATATTAAATATGTAATGTAATAGTCAAAAAATCTTAGTCTCTAATTAAACAAATTAAGATATTTATTATTGATAAACATATATTTGAGAAATAGATCTAAATTAATATATCAAAATGAAATGTTTTTGAAAATGATATTTTCCATTTTTATTCGTTTCTATAGTTGAATTTTTCTACATTTATATCATATTTATTATGAAATAACTAAGAATAAACAGTTAAGATCTCAGTAGCAGTACTAAATTAGTATACGTGTACAATTTATATTACGTGAGCCCGCTTAGCTCAGAGGTTAGAGCATCGCATTTGTAATGCGATGGTCATCGGTTCGATTCCGATAGTCGGCTTTTCTACATTTGTTTTAGTTTTTAGATAATTGATAATAGGAAATCTAAAGTTAAAAGCTTCTTTGCCCTTTCCTAAAGGTCACCGAGCCCCCTCTATTATTTCATAGAAACTTCCAATTTTTAATTAAAAAAAAATTTGGATTGGAGGGGCTTCGTCTCTGTAGAACAAATCAATCAAGAAAAGAGACCTT